AGATTCGCAGAGAAGAAAGATAGTTTTACCCTGTTAGTAGAATTCATGGACTCCGGTTGAAATAGGGAAGGGGGGTTGTACCTAGGAAACACACGCAGCTATCGCTATTTCACTATCCGCTACTATCCCAACTTGGGGCAACACAACACAGGCCGGACCATGCTATATCATAATTTCTATTCTATGATTCCATGAATCAGAAGAATTCCCCGAATTCCCTTTATAGTTATAGGCATATATAGCTACGATACCTGATTAGGATATCTGTGTCACAATTTCTGTTCTGGGGTTTACATAGATACAGAATTCATGTTATAATGGAAAGTGAATTGAAAGCGATTGATTCTTGATAAATAATGGATACGGATTAGTTGTGTATCAACTTAATTAGATTAAATGCAATTTGAGATATAAAAACCTTTACGGAATTAAAGTCAATAGTTAATGGTTCCAACCTTGCCCTACTTTTTTTCTGTAATGTAAAATCCAAATTTTCTCTTTCAGTATAAAAAAAAGGGGGGGTGAGTTCTTGATGTTTTGAGATTTGAGATACACTACAATCAATCGAAGGGAACCAACGGGATACAAAGAAATACAAAGAAAGGAGGAAGGATTCCTTCTCATTTTTTAGTCAAGGGATAAGGAAAGCGGGATTCAAGATGAAACTCCCATAAACATAAAAAAAAAGGAGATTAAAGACTAGCCCAAAAAGAGGGGAAATCTTCCTAGCGATTTTCTATCATTTTGGCGACATGGCCGAGGGGTAAGGCGGGGGACTGCAAATCCTTTTTCCCCAGTTCAAATCTGGGTGTCGCCTGATCAACAACAACAACCAAAAAAGTAAATCCCCCTTTTTTCTGCTGATATGATAAAACTCGACACATTTTTGCCCCAGCAGAAGCGGAATAAGATAAAACGAAGACGGCTGGTACTTTATTTCTTCTTAAAATCTGTAGACTCTATTCTATCTCAACCCTTGCGTCTAGGCTAAGGATTCTAGTATAGGAAGGTTCCGCTATCAAGACTTAAAGATTCCCTTACACTATGTCTAGTTTTAGGTTAGATTGGATAGTCGGGTGGGGAATCCTATTATTAGTTCTGGAAAGGGTGGAAGATACTTTGGATACAGACTTACGAGAGTCTCTGAATGCTCAGACATACAATCCAAGATTGGATAGAGAATTACCTTTGATAGACTCAGATAGACTCAGAAAAAAAAACGTATTTCTTTTCGGTAACCCCCAATCAAGAATGGAATAGAATAGACCCGACTGTCTCACAGAGACAGTTGGGAGACTTTAAGTAGGAGATCAAAGGGGTAGGTAGAGATATGTAATAGGTAGTGCTCCATCTTGATTGTCATCTTGATTGTCCATGTTTCTGGGGTTAATAAAAGAAATAGGGGATTTTAGTATTCCTACATATTCCGTGAATAACCTTCACTTGACAATACTTGAGAAATACCAAGGGAGTAACTTCGTCTCTTACTTGTGTTTAAGGCTTATCGATTCTACCAGAAATTTGATAGCCGCTTCTTGTGGGTGGAGTTATTGAATTGATTTCTTAATCGCGTTTGGCGCAGAGTCCCTTTTTGACTCTGCGCTATGGATTCTACTATTATTAGAGTAGTGATCAATAATGGAAAAATTCCTTGATAGTCATAGAGATGGGGGACATCATTCACATGGATATAGTAAGTCTTGCTTGGGCTGCTTTAATGGTAGTCTTTACATTTTCTCTTTCACTTGTAGTTTGGGGAAGAAGTGGACTCTAGAGGTACGACTCATTGAGTGGAGTTGAGTATTGAAACTTTATCAATTATTTCAGATATAGTTCTGCAAAACGTTTCTAAAGAAAAACACTTCCATTTCCAACTTCTCCTGGAATCGAGTAATGGAATCTAGGAATAATAATAATAAAATAACCTTTCAATAAAATAAATACCAAAAAAAAAAATATTTCAAGAATTCCCATCTTCGTATTCTAGATCTTTAGAAAGTACAACTTTCTAGACTAATCGCTAGTGTGGTAGAAAGGTTCATAGAGCTCTTTCTAACACACTATACTATCGGATCTTCTATACTGCTAACTCTAGCCCCCTTTTTTCATTTAATACTAATACGTGGGATTTGAATCCCTTTCATTTCTTCAATCATGGATAAGAACTAAAAAGTCAAGCTTCATTGAAATTAATCATTTTGACTGACTGTTTTTACATATATGATAAGTAAAAAGGCAGTAGGAACTAGAATGAACAGTGCAGTAGCAATAAATGCGAGAATATTGACTTCCATAATCTCATCGTTTTTTTTTTTTTTACAATAACTCGGGATCTAATCCCATAGAGATGAGAAATCGTCTCCGGTAAATTCAATGAGATGAATTGCATCCCCATGATATTTGATATCAAATTGAATTGGATTCATATCATGAATACCCATATATGATCTTTCGAATGTATTTATCGTCGAGAATTTCATAGTATAATATAACATAAGAA